CCCTTTCCTTTCTAGGGAAGATATTAATCGCAGAGACAATGGAATTTCCAGAATAATTGAAGAAACCTCTGACATTACTTGCGAAAAAAAATGATTGTTGTGGCCCAGAGTATGTTTAGAATCATTAACAGAAAGAATCAAATGATTCTGTTGATACATCCGAATGATTAAACGTTTCACAATTAGTAAGCTAGATTTCTTGTCATAACCTGCATTTTCCAACAAAATCGATCCATTTAAACCATGATCATGAGCAAGTACATAAATATACTCCTGAAAGATAAGTGGATATAAGAAGTAGTGTTGTTGAGATCTATCTAGCCCTAAATAGCTTTGGAATTTATCCATTTGAAATTCTATTTAAATGAAAGGTAGAGGATTTGGGGGTTGTAAATGATACATAGTGCGATACAGTCAAAACAAGGTATTATAGTATAAACCAAATAGATACCTCGGATACAGATAAACTTATAAACAGATTCTCTATCCTCTCTTTTTCCATTTAAATTTAAGTATTTATGTTCTTTTTCATTATAGGATAACAAGATGATTAGAAACCCTTTACTTTTTTGAACCCAATCGCTCTTTTGATTTTGGAAATTTTTTTATCAATATACTGTTTCTTATACACATACATCTCCATTATGGAATGGAGAATAGTAATATTTAGGATTCATTAAAAAATCAAGAATACATTCCTGGGAGAAAGCCTTCCCGTATTGGGCACTAATATTTTTTTTAACGTCTAATTAGATCGGGTAATCATTCAAATTAAGAACGGAAGCTCGTTGCTTTTTCTTTAACTATAAGAAAAATGAAATGAATTGGAGCCGTGGGGCCCTATCCATTTATTAATTTGACCCAACTTGAAATTGACTTCGGTTTGCTCCCCTTCAAGAATTTAAAGAAGGCTTTGTACCGAGCCGGAAAGAATAAAATATTCTCAAACTCTTAATTGATACGACATGCTATTTTTTCCATGCATTCCCTTTCAGGATCAGTCGCGGTCTTCAAACTTTACCGATGGTATGGACGAATACCTCGCTTCATCTAAATGTGTAAAAGATCCTAGCCGCACTTAAAAGCCGAGTACTCTACCGTTGAGTTAGCAACCCAAATAGAAAAGGGATATGTAGATACAATCATAATAAAACGAAATTATTAAATAAAAGCATTAATCTATGAAATAAAAAAAAATTTCCCCCCAAAAATAAATAAAGAAATGTAAACAATGCTAGACCATTCCCTATTTCTATGTTATCCACTTTTTCAATCAAAATCCAGGTATCAAAGCTAATCCAACGAACCCATCGTTTGAATGAACAGGTAAAAAATAAAACCTATGGGACGAAAATAAATAGAGCTGCTTATCACGATGAATTATATTTGTTCGATACAATGTTGTCAATATAAAGGTTAAGAAAAGAATACAATGGAAAAAATACAAGAACTTAAATTGAAATAATAGTAAAAAAAAGGACTTGTGTTGGATTGGCACTCCATATGCATATAAACTAAAATTTATAGTTTAGGTGGAGAATAAAGAAAGAAGAAGTAGAAAAAGTATTTATGCAATAAATAGTGTATCCATAATAGATAAAAAATTTTGATTCCTTGTTTCTTACTTGGGATTAGAGTTCGAAAGAAAAACACCCGATTGCAGGTAATGCCAGAATTCTCTATTTTGTGAGGATCAATCAAATAAGGGTTTCCTTAGAAAAAGATTCTATAAAAGCAATGATAAATAGATACGAATAGAGCAAGAAAAGAAGGAAATAAAAAAACATAGTATAGAAAAGATATCCAAAATGATATAGAAATCACTATTCTACCCTTAGTTTTTATTTCCTTAATTTAATTTCGTTTGATTAGGGCAAAGTTCCTTAAAAACCTCTGCCTTTTTTAAAATATCCTGAACAGTTCCTGTAGGCTGAGCACCTTTTTCAAGGAAATAGAGAATAGCGGGAACGTTTAAATAAGTTTGATTCTTGATCGGATCATAAAAACCCACTTTCCGAAGATCTCTTCCTTCTCTTCGGGATCGAACATCAATTGCAACGATTCGATAGACGGCTCATCGGGATAGATGTAGATGAAAAGGAACCCCCCCTAGAACCGTATAGGAAGTTTTCTCCTCGTACGGCTCGAGAAAAAATGATTCGAAGTTTTGTGATAAAATTAGAATAAATAGGAAAGTAATCCATAAAAAAATTAGTCTATAATTTAACTCATAGTCATTTTTATTTAGCTTCCTTCCTGAAAAAGAAAAAATCATTTGTACTCATAACTCAAGTTCAATAATTCTCAAAAATCTTTAAGATTTTTTTTGAGTGGTCTTTAACTCACCCTTTTTGTCTCGTTTAAAATCTATTTGGATTCTTTATTCGTATCTGTGAGACAACTGAAGTGCTGTTTCCTTGTTCTGGGATCCTTTATCTTTGTTTTAAATCATTGGGTTTAGACATTACTTCGGTGCTTCTTAATCCTTTCAAAATGGTAGCAACATACCCCTTTTGTGATTTCTTTCTATTAAAGAAGCATACCGACGGTTCATTCGTGCGCGATACACTGTGGATTGAAAAGGTTTTAGCCCTTCCAACAAATTTTTTTTATTTAAAATTTGCTCGAATCGGACCCTTTCTATTTCTATATCGAAGCTATACTTACGAAGTTGTTCCAATTTATTAATTGGCATTAACCCTAGATTGTTGCCCCTGAGAAATGAATCAAGACTTTCTACTCGAGCTCCATCATGAACTATTTACATTATAACCCAATAAAAAAATAAGGGTTCGAGTAGAATAGAACAAATGACGTCGAGCTAAGAGCACCTTCATTCCTATATAAAATGGTGGATGTAAGAATAAGAATCCACACCGGATCATGTCCTTCAAGTCGCACGTTGCTTTCTACCACATCGTTTTAAACGAAGTTTTACCATAACATTGCTCTAATTTGGAACCAGTATGAAATTGATTCAATTATGGAATCATGAATAGTCATTGGTTCAATGGGTACAAAGACATAGTCATTTATATTTTTTCTTGTCTATATAGATAAGAAATATTTTTCTGAAAAAATATTAGCAGTAGCAAGACCCCGGCTTTTTTGTATGACTGGAACATTTTTCTATAAATCTCTATGTCAAAAAAATATCTAACAGAAATATCCAGAAATCTAAATCTAGAAATAACATAACTAACAGAAAGCACACGAAGAAATAATTTCTATTTGACTCTGCCTCTTCAAGTGACTCAATAAGATAGACTGACCCATTTCCAACTTCCCAAATATTCAATCGATAAGGAATCATTACAAATCTTGATACTTGAAAAAGTTTCCTACTTTGATGTAAAACAAATAAGCTAAATAGATCGAACAAAAAAAAAGAAATGTCATTGTTAAATATTTAAATTTTATTATTGCAAATTCTTTTTCACAAAAATAGAAAGACTATTGTCACTGAAATAGGATACCAATACCTACCTATAGGCTAGGCACTTCCTCTTTTATATGTATTTTCATATTTTTTTCTAATCTTTCTGCAACTGTGATCTATGCCCCATCTTATCTTTATCTGGGTCATATTCTGGGTCATATATAGGGTTAGGGTTCAGTTTCTTTTGCATGTCATTTGAACTTGATTTAGGTCAGTTTGTGAAAAACTCAGATATGATTCCGCAAAGAATCATTCAAAATCAAAAAAGAAAGAGGAATACTATCCAATATTAGACCTTGAAACAGAACCTTGTTGAACAAAAAAGAAGTATTAGGCTACAATGGGTATGCTCTGGGACGGAAGGATTCGAACCTCCGAATAGCGGGACCAAAACCCGTTGCCTTACCGCTTGGCTACGCCCCAATCTATTTTGATTGGACACTAATACTAATAAAGAATAATATTGGTATTAAGTGTTAGTCAATTCCAGTCCAACTTTCTAAAGAAAATCTTTATTATTTATAGAATCTATTGTGGATTCGTGCTAGGATTTTGGCATGTGTATATCTAGAATTCAACTGAATTTATTGATCATTACATATAATTCAATTAAGATATTGTATGAAAGTATGATTTCTTCTATTCTCCTTTGAGAATTGGAGGATTTTTGATTGAGCGGAAAAAGAAAGATTTTTTTGTCTACCTTACTTTCTTCATTTTTCCTTATATCAATAACTCAATCAAAATGCAATTATCTCGACGAAAAAAATGTTGTTATGCTTAATATCTTTAGTTTGATCTGTCTTAATTCTGCCCTTTATCCGAGTAGTCTTTTCTTCGCCAAATTGCCCGAAGCCTATGCTTTTTTGAATCCAATCGTAGATGTTATGCCAGTCATACCCCTGTTCTTTTTTCTTTTAGCCTTTGTTTGGCAAGCTGCTGTAAGTTTTCGATAAGATCTTTAATACTATCCTAGAAAATTCATGATTTATTGGAGAAAAATTATAACAATTAAAAACATCAAATAAGTCTGACAGTACGAACCTTCGATTCAAACATTGAAATTCTCAGATAGCCACGATAAAGGCGGTTCGCCCTATTTCCCGATTTTAATCCTTTTTCCGGCGAAATACCTTATTTAGGGTCCATCTAATTGTGGGTATGAAAGTAATTTATGGTAATCAAAGACTCTTATTACAAATTTCAACTCCATTTGAATTTCTAAACATTATTTTCTATTTCTAGAATTCATTTCTTGGTGTCAAAATAGGATATGTGATATAAAAATGAAGGATCTATTATCTTTTCTCGTTTTTCTTTTTCAAAAAATGATCTTGGAGGTTGTGTAATGCTTACTCTCAAACTTTTCGTTTACACAGTAGTAATATTCTTTGTTTCTCTCTTCATCTTTGGATTCCTATCCAATGATCCAGGACGTAATCCTGGACGTGAAGAATAAAATAAAAATTTAGTTTTTCTTGTTTGATTTTACAATTTTATTAAAGCTATTCCACGCGTTTAACTAGAAAAAAAGAAAAAGGGGTTTGCAAAATTTGAAAGAAAAAAATAGAAAGTCATCAACGGAAACGGAAAGAGAGGGATTCGAACCCTCGGTACGAATAACTCGTACAACGGATTAGCAATCCGCCGCTTTCGTCCACTCAGCCATCTCTCCCAATTGAAAAAGATAATTACTATGTTACATTACACATCAAGTAAGGATTAAAGAAAGTATTTCTTTCACATTCTTTATCGTTATTATATAATTAGGAATTCCATTTAGATGCTCGAAAGATCCAAATAGAAAGATAAATAAAGAAGACCTTCTTGCTTTTATTTTGTTCGAAGTGCCTTTTGGGCCTGGCCCGGTCAATACCCAGCCGGGCCTTTTTTTGTTCCAACGAATTCCCTTTATTTATAGGCAACATACTCTAAATCTGTGTAACAATTTCCATTATGGGGTTTACATATACTTATAATTTTTGTTATAATGGAAATTGAGAAGGATTTTTTATACAAAAGAATCCATTAAGTATGTATCAATTTGTATTTTATTATGTCATTAAGCAAACCCGATTTTAGATGCAAATCCAAGAATCATTCAAAAATTCTCAATTAACGAATAGTTAATGGTTCCCTTTTGTTATAAATTTTGACTTTTTTGAGTGAAAATATAAATTTGATTTTTCAATAGAAAAAATTGAGTGGAAGTTTTTTGGCATTGTGTGTTTTGAGATAGTATACAATCAAACGAAGGGGTAGATAAAATACAATCAAAAGGGGAAACAAGGGTTCTTTTATAATTTTTATAAATTTATAAAAAGGATTAAAAAGGGGATACAAGATGCAAGTACAATAAACTAAACTTTAGTAATCCAACCCAAAAAGGGCAATTTTTATGCTGGCGGCATGGCCGAGTGGTAAGGCGGGGGACTGCAAATCCTTTTTCCCCAGTTCAAATCCGGGTGCCGCCTCATCAACAAACGAATCAAAATCTCTTATTCTGTTCTGGGGATTTTGTAAAAGATTGCCAATCTTTTAATCTAAAATTCAAAGAAATATTATAATGGTCGAAGCAAGACTTCCTGATTCTCTTCTACTGCTAATGTAATGTCTACTGATTGGGTCTTGAATTAGATTAGCGCAGAATTCAACTACTAATTGGGGCAAGTCCTTTCTATTTTCTATATTGTAAATTGTAATCTACACATATAGACTCGCGAGAATCTCTGAGTGTTCAGGCATTCAATCACTATTAGATTGAGATTGGATGGATAATTTACTTTTTTATAGTTTATAGAAAAGAAAAAGTGCAAAAAAATAATTTTTTTTCGAAACCCCTCGTCAAGAGTATAATATACTACCTTCATAGAGACAATTGGGAAAGGGTACGGATTAGATCAAATAGAAAATAAAAGTATGTAATAGATAACAATTTATCTTTTTTTACTTTGAAGGGCGGCAAGAAAAAAGGAGTGGGCCCCCTTATTTTCTTTAAATGTTCCAGTAGTACCATTCCTTTGTAGTGTCATTGTGTATTTTACTCGGGTTTAGTCTTTCCCGATTAGAAATCATATAATCTAGGAATTTTTTTCTTTTTAGATTGGTTCATCGATAATGTTCGGTCAGAATCCTTTTTTGACTCTGGACCAGTCATTCTACTATTATTAGTGAGCAATACTGGAATAATTCTATCATAGAGATAAGGGACATAATTCACATGGATATAGTAAGTCTCGCTTGGGCTGCTTTAATGGTAGTCTTTACATTTTCCCTTTCACTCGTAGTATGGGGAAGAAGTGGACTTTAGAAGCACTCCTAATTTAGTTGAGGAATGAAATGGTATCTATTATTTTATAGATCGTTCTGCAACGGATTATTTATTTAAATTGAAATCATTTTCAAATAAAAATTTCTTCTTTTCAAAATTACGTCGGATTCTAGTGGAGAAATGTAGTCTATAACAGTAAATTTATTATTTCAGATTCATCGGAATAAATAAATGTATCAAAGAAATAGAATTGAGTCCTACGTCAATTCCATATATGGATTATATAACTACATATATTGAAGATAGAAGCTAATATAGTATACCAACTTTATTAAAAAGTCAAGTACAACTTTATACACTACTATAACACTAATAGAGAGTATGGTAAGAAATAAATTTCTCTCTTACTTACCATACTCTCGGATCTGAGAGAATACCGCCGATTATAGCCCCTTGATTTCATTTAAGACGCAAAAATAGAATACTTTTCTTTTAATTTCTTCAACTATTGATAAGAATTCAGAAGTAAAGTTTCATTAAAATTTAAAGTAATTAATTATTTTGACTGACTGTTTTTACGTAAATTATAAGTAGAAAGGCAGTAGGAACTAAAATGAACAGTGCAGTAGCAATAAATGCAAGAATATTTACTTCCATAATCTCATTTTTTTTATTTCACAATAACTCGGGATTTAATCCCATAGAGATGCTAAATCTTTCACCTGTCAATTCAATGAATGCATTACCTATCGATGATCTTGAATCGGATCAATATCATGAATAACAATATCTGAGCTATTAAATTAATTCGTTGTCGAGAATTGAATAGTATAACATACGAAGATCCTTTATCCATACCGAATCCAATCTTGGATTCCCGGACCAATAATAAATTCCTTTATTTATCCTTCTTTTCTGTTCTTTCTTTTCTATAACCTACCTTAGGTCTTCCTTATAGAATTATCAAATGAAGTATCATCTAACCCCCGTCCGTTTCCATTAACTAAAAAACCCCAACAAACAATACAAGCGAAGTGGAAAAAGAGAAGAATTAGGTTCTAAATGTTAATGATCCAATTTTCTTTGGAAGACAAATGAGAAAGATGAGTCGCGGGAGAAAAGATGGACTATTCTATCAATTTCACTGTTTTAGTTATTTTCGTTTTAGTTTTGGTTTGTTCTTTCTCCTGAAAAAAAGAGGGGAAACCCCCTTTGAATTCAATTATTCTCTCTGTCCCTTCTTTCACAGAAAATGCAGAGGCCAATTAATGTACTTATTTGGTCCGTCGGGACTGACGGGGCTCGAACCCGCAACGTCCGCCTTGACAGGGCGGTGCTCTTGCCTATTGAACTACAATCCCAGGGAAATAAGACAGAAATTTTGTATTTTTTTTATTCTCTTGTATCGGGTATTTCTTAAGAACAAGAGATCTTATAGTAGATTGGCGAATTGTTGGGCCGAGCTGGATTTGAACCAGCGTAGACATTTTGTCAACGAATTTACAGTCCGTCCCCATTAACCGCTCGGGCATCGACCCAACGCCTAATTCATTTTAGACGTTCCATAATAAACTTCCTTCCGTCTCCCAGGCAGACTTGACAAATAAATAAAAATTGATATAAAATATAAAGTCCTACTGAGTAGACTAATAGAAGAACTTGATCAAATACGGACCACTTGATAGAAAATCCCACTCCTATAGTCTTGAGTTTTGGTACACCCCCAGAGGGACTTGAACCCTCGTTTTCTCCGTGAAAGAGAGAGGTCGTAACCACTGGACCATAGGGGCCTTTACTCATAAATAAACTAGAAATAATAGGTCCCGAGGGCCGGACACTTTTAGGAAATCAAAAAGCAAGGTAATAAACCAAAATAGATAATAAGAAAACTATAATAGGTAATAAGGCCGAAGGCCTAAGGCCGCCTTAACTTAATATAACTCAGGCCGAGAGCCGCCTTTAGAAGATGAACAGGATCTAAATCAAACGGAAAAACTCGTTAACTATAACTATTCTGGGGGTTAATGGTAATCAAACTTTACCATTAAACTATACAACATACAACCTCGAAACTTGATTTCGTTGGTCTTTCTCGTCTTTATCTCTCTCCAAGGCAAAGGGTTATGCGTTGGATCCACGATCCTTCACTCTGCAGTAGATTCAAGGTGGTTTACCAAAATAGGATTTGGTCGGTCAAATTATATGGAGCCCTAAGCCATACTGTCAATTGACGACACGACAGGACAGGAGGGCAATAAAAGAAGAAAGAAGACGGGGTTATAGATTAGGTATATCCGCGTTAATCGTTAATATTAATAAATACAACATTCATAGAGTTTTCTGGTATTCAATATTCAAGTAGATTAGAATATCAATACTGTTATACATTATAATTATAATATAAGAAACGGAATCCTTTTTGATATTAATCCCAAAGCATAGTAAGCCTAAGTAGGAGAATTCTGTTTCTAGGATTATCAATTCCGTTCTGGTTGCATCTCTTAAAATGACAATTTAAGTTCCATCTAAATTTTTATTCCAACTATCTCATAGATTCCAGTCAAAGATTCCTAGAATCAAAATTCCGTCATTGCTAGATCTATAGGATTTTATTTGATGGATAATGAGCCAGCCAAAATGGTATTTATTTTTTTTTTTTATTCGATACGGATGAATATAAATAACTGACAATTTCAAAATAATCCGGGATAGACGCAATGTCCACAATACCTGGATTTAATAAGATACAATTTGAAGGATTTTGTAGGTTCATTGATCAAGGTTTGACAGAGGAACTTTCTAAGTTTCCAAAAATTGAAGATACAAATCAAGAAATTGACTTTGAATTATTTTTAGAAAGATATCAATTGGTCGAACCCCTGATAAAGGAAAGAGATGCTGTGTATGAATCACTCACATATTCTTCTGAATTATATGTATCCGCGAGACTCATTTGGAAAAACGATAGGTGTAGGTATATCCAAGAACAAACAATTTTGATAGGAAAGATCCCTCTAATGACTTCTCTGGGAGCCTTTATAGTAAATGGAATATATAGAATTGTGATCAATCAAATATTGCAAAGTCCCGGTATTTATTACCAGTCAGAATTGAATGATAACGGAATTTCGGTCTATACCGGCACCATTATATCAGATTGGGGAGGAAGATTAGAATTAGAGATTGATAGAAAATCAAGGATATGGGTTCGTGTGAGTAGGCAACAAAAACTATCTATTCTAGTTCTATTATCAGCGATGGGGTTGAATATAAGAGAAATCCTAGAGAAT